TAAAATAGAAGGGGTATATTTCCAGACACTTACACTTAGATGGATAAATATGTATACTGATCTATACTATTAATGAATATGGATGTCGACCCATATCAATTAATTTGTAGAATAGATACTCATACAAATAACTCACGTGCCAGGAACCAGATTTGAACTGGTGACACGAGGATTTTCAGTCCTCTGCTCTACCAGCTGAGCTATCCCGACCATTCACGACGCACCATCCTCATTTTAATAGAGGACTTGGTTCTATGTCAATGAAAAAGACGAAAAGGGGATTACAAAGCCTTATCCAGGTCTTGGTGGAATTTCTTGGATCTTCAAAAAGAAGACTTTGTACGTTTCAGTACAATACAAGTAAGAATATGTATTGTTAATCATTACAATTTACAATCAGGGTTACGTGCCCAACGATGTTCATTTGTACGTGTATCCTATATATCACAATATCACAAGGCTTGTGAAAATAAAAAAATTTCCGCTCAGACCATTACCATTTGTAAACTAAAAGAGTAGAATGAATGAGAAACATAACGAATTTTGAACCGTTAACGAAATGAGAGCATAGGATAAATAATTAGGGAATCCAATGGGACTTTTTGGGGATAGAGGGACTTGAACCCTCACGATTTCTAAAGTCGACGGATTTTCCTTTTACTATAAATTGCATTGTTGTCGATATTGACATGTAGAACGGGACTCTATCTTTATTCTCGTCCGATTAATCAATTCTTCAAAAGATCTATCTATCAAATTACGATGGAGTAAATGATTTGATCAATGAATATTCCATTCTGTTTTCAACTTGGAATCGATTCACACCAATTCTTTCATTTTTTATATAAAAAAAAAAAAAAGATTCGGGTCGTCATTAATCATTTGGTTTGGAGATAGTATTTCAGTACGTATATATACGTTTATTCTTCATACTTTCTGGAGTTTCGATGGAAGGAGTCCTTTACTAACGCATCGTGGCCAACTCCATTTGTTAGAACAACTTCCATTGAGTCTCTGCACCTATCCTTTTTTATTATCGCTTTCTGAACCTTTGTTTGTTTTCAGAAAACGGGATTTGGCTCAGGATTGCCCGTTTTTAATTCCAGGGTTTCTCTGAATTTGAAAGTTATCACTTGGTAGGTTTCCATACCAAGGCTCAATCCAATTAAGTCCGTAGCGTCTACCAATTTCGCCATATCCCCCTTTTTTTTTTTGTGATTAGGATCTTATTACGATACCGCCCTCCTTTTTCTTTCATTTATATTATGCCGAAACCGTTGAATTCATTCGATAGAAGTTCCCCTATTGAAAAGCGTTTTCTCCTACTTTTGATTTCGTGTCTATCTACTTTCATCTCTATCAGAAACTCCTATTTGGTATTTGGTCCAATCAGAAAAGATTCTATCATTTCTGTATCCGAAATTCAATTCAATATAGATGGATATATATATATATATATTATATAGTGTAATAATATACATATTTTTATACATAAATCTATTATTATGTATATGATATAGGCAAACATGCCCCTATTTAGATCATTTTTAGCGGGTAATTTTGAATACTTGAACGGTCGATTCTTTTTTTTGTCTTAGCTTTCGCCTTTTCGAATGAAAACACAGGGATGTTTCAGTATGATCTGGATTGCATTTATAGGGATTTAACCTTTCTTTCTCATTTTATTCTTATCCTTTTCTTAGGACAGACCTCTTAACTAAAAAGAACTCAAAAGTAAATTTTTTATGAAATTTATTATTAGAAATAGAATTTCATTAATAGACATAATTAATCTAATGGCTATAACTAATAATTTCGTTAATTATATAATTATAAATTTCTTAATTTATAAATAATTATAAGAAAATTCGAATTATTTTGAATTCCATTTTTTCGAATATTATAATGTATATAAGAAGATTATACAATAAGATTCTAAGTTAATTACTAGGTTATAGTAATTTGATTACTAGATTTCATTTTCTAAATATATTTAATCGTCTAAATAAATAGAAATATAGAATAGAAAATGAAAAAATTTTCATTAAATTCTATTTAAATTATATAATAATTTAAATAATTAATAATTTATTTAACTAGTAAAGTTATAGAATTAGAGTAGACAATATTCTTAAATTAGTAAATTTAGAATAGTCAATAAAGAGAAATTTTGAATTTCAAATGTCATTTGAATTCAAAAAAAAAATCTTACTATCGAATTAAGCTAATTAAGATATTGATTATAGATAAAAATCTATTTGATAAATAGATCGAAATTCTATATCGCTATCTTAATTGTTATATTAATTGCTATGTTTTATAATATTCAAATATCCAATATTTTTTTTTTAAATTCTATATTCTTTTCTATATTCCTATTAATTATGAACGAACAGTTAATAGCTAAGATTCCAGTAGTTTACTAAATTTCTATGTGTGTACAATTTATGTTATGCGAGCCCGCTTAGCTCAGGGGTTAGAGCATCGCATTTGTAATGCG